CAAAAGAAACATCTTGTTTTTTCTTCAACAATCTAGTATCTCTAGTGGACCTCTCAGTAGGATTCGAACCCAGATGAAGTTCTGACCATCTGTCAGAGAAAAAAGAACGAATTGATCTTGTAGGATTCCCAAGAAATCCTTCGATTTCTTCCGGAAGCAGATGATTCTTCATCCGCTTCTCAGGTTCCGTGAATAGCCAGGACATGGAGGAAGATCCAAAAAGGCATTTCGGGAATCGATCTGATTCTATCTCTGTTCGTTCCGTTTGAAGAAAGGAAGGATCCCAAAGAATCGATCTCTCTTTTAGTTGCTGAATCTCTGTTTGATCGATCAATGTGTGATATTCTGAATTCTCATTTCTAACGGAATCGAAATGATCTCTGGATTGATCAGAAGAAGATCCTTTCCATTGGCTAGAATCCGTTACTTGAACGAAAATATATCTTGTGGAATCATATTGAATATTTGACAATACATTCCGTACCTTGCTAAAAAACTGATCCTTGTTTACCAACCACACATTGTCTAACCCAATCCAATTCTCTCTCGAGACGTTCCTCAAAAAATCCGATTCGTGCTGATTCTTCCCCCAACTAACGAAGAGATCTTGGCGGAATTGCCACATATGAAATTGAGCACAATTTTGCAAAGAAATACCCCATTTGTTTCTCGAGAAGAGATGGGAAACATGCTCAATATCATTGGATTGCATAGTTGCCCCAGCTCCTTGTTGTTTGAATAAACTCTCCCCCTGAGTTGGTATTTTTTCACGAAAAGCAGACATGAGATAACAAATCAAGTCTTTCCCTAATATTTTGAATAGCTGTCCCGAATTCAAGTTGATTATGTTTCGTTTCTTCCTCGGAGAAAGACGATCAAACAATTCCCAATCATGGTCCTTGCGGATCGGATCATCCGTATAGGATAGAAAAAGAAACTCCAGATATTTGCTATCTTTCTCTTTGAATGAGATCTCAATTCCAGCTACGGTTTCATTAGATATCTGACAACTAGAATCCCTCTTTTTTCCGATCCGGTTCCTCCACCACCGCGAACCCCGGTTAGATTCAGGCATGATACGCTTTTTCTTTATTGGGATAACCCAAGCACTCTCTTGCGGATCCATGAAACAACTATCAGAAATCTTTTTCCCTTTTGGAAGATACAGGAGCGAAACAATCAACCTATTTATATTGGAAGACCAAAAAGATTCTTCCAATGTCTCCTTTCTGGGTCCAATGGAATTCATAGGTATAGGAAGAAGCCCCATCAAATAGAGATTCTTTCTTTCGACCATCTTTCGATTGTTAATACGAGATATAAGGACCACTACTACAAGCAGTACTACACCTTTGATCGTGAAATATCGATTGCTTGTTGCACCCTGTGAATCACGTGAAAGTAGGATACTCAAGATTCGGGGGTCAAAGAGTTTCATAAAACGTTCTTGGTGGAAAAAAATGTGAGTGAAAGATCCCACTGAATCGAATTTGATCCATGAATCTAAGAAATAGTGAGAATTCTTGATCTCTCTCAATATCTCTCTCAATTCGAATATCCAGGATTTGAATTGATGTCGTTTCATTGATTCCTCCTAAAGATTTCATTTCGATTGGAATTTGGTTATTCACGATGTACGATGATCCCTGTTAAGCATCCATGGCTGAATGGTTAAAGCGCCCAACTCATAATTGGCAAATTCGTAGGTTCAATTCCTGCTGGATGCACGCCAATGGGAACATTCAATAAGTCTATTGGAATTGGCTCTGTATCAATGGAATCTCATCATCCATACATAGCGAATCGGTATGGTATATTCATACCATAACATATGAACAGTAAGAACTATAATTCTTATCGATACTGGAACTCATAGGGAAGAAAATGGATTTATGGATGGAATCAAATATGCAGTATTTACAGAAAAAAGTATTCGGTTATTGGGGAACAATCAATATACTTCTAATGTCGAATCAGGATCAACTAGGACAGAAATAAAGCATTGGGTCGAACTCTTCTTTGGTGTCAAGGTAATAGCTATGAATAGTCATCGACTCCCGGGAAAGGGTAGAAGGATGGGACATACAATGCATTACAGACGCATGATCATTACGCTTCAACCGGGTTATTCTATCCCACCTCTTATAGAGAAAAGAACTTAAAGCAAAAGACTTAATAACACGGCAATACATTTATACAAAACTTCTACCCCGAGCACACGCAATGGAGCCGTAGACAGTCAAGTGAAATCCAATCCACGAAATAATTTGATCTATGGACAGCATCATTGTGGTAAAGGTCGTAATGCCAGAGGGATCATTACCGCAGGGCATAGAGGGGGAGGTCATAAGCGTCTATACCGTAAAATCGACTTTCGACGGAATGAAAAAGAGATATCTGGTAGAATCGTAACCATAGAATATGACCCTAATCGAAATGCATACATTTGTCTCATACACTATGGGGATGGTGAGAAGAGATATATTTTACATCCCAGAGGGGCTATAATTGGAGATACCATTGTTTCTGGTACAGAAGTTCCTATATCAATGGGAAATGCCCTACCTTTGAGTGCGGTTTGAACTATTGATTTACGTAATTGGAAGTAACCAATTAGGTTTACGACGAAACCTAGAAATCGATCACTGATCCAATTGGAGTACCCCTACGGGATAGACCTCAACAGAAAACTGTTGAGTAACGGCAGCAAGTGATTGAGTTCAGTAGTTCCTCATAGAAAATTATTGACTCTAGAGATATGGTAATATGGAGAAGACAAAATTGTTTGAAGCGCGCACAGAACCGGAAGCGCCCCTTGTTTCAAAGAGAGGAGGACGGGTTATTCACATTTCATTTGATGGTCAGAGGCGAATTGAAAGCTAAGCAGTGGTAATTAGAAAGGCCCCCCGGGGAAAAATAGAGATGTCTCCTACGTTACCCGTAATATGTGGAAGTATCAACGTAATTTCATAGAGTCATCCGGTCTGAATGCTACATGAAGAACATAAGCCAGATGACGGAACGGGGAGACCTAGGATGTAGAAGATCATAACATGAGTGATTTATTTGGATTCCTATATATCCACTATATCCACTCATGTGGTACTTCATCATACGATTCATATAAGATCCATCTGTCTAGATATCATCATATACATCTAGAAAGCCGTATGCTTTGGAAGAAGCTTGTACAGTTTGGGAAGGGGTTTTGATTGAGAAAAAAGAAGAATCTACTTCAACCGATATGCCCTTAGGCACGGCCATACATAACATAGAAATCACACTTGGAAAGGGTGGACAATTAGCTAGAGCAGCAGGCGCTGTAGCGAAACTGATTGCGAAAGAGGGCAAATTGGCCACATTAAGATTACCATCTGGGGAGGTCCGTTTGATATCCAAAAACTGCTTAGCAACAGTCGGACAAGTGGGTAATGTTGGGGTGAACCAAAAGAGTTTGGGTAGAGCCGGATCTAAGTGTTGGCTAGGTAAGCGTCCTGTAGTAAGAGGAGTAGCTATGAACCCTGTAGACCATCCCCATGGGGGCGGTGAAGGGAGAGCCCCAATTGGTAGAAAAAAACCCACAACCCCTTGGGGTTATCCTGCGCTTGGAAGAAGAAGTAGAAAAAGGAACAAATATAGTGATAGTTTTATTCTTCGTCGCCGTAAATAGGAACATTGAAAATAAAATTTTTTGAATTGGAAATAATGTGATGGGCGAACGACGGGAATTGAACCCGCGCATGGTGGATTCACAATCCACTGCCTTGATCCACTTGGCTACATCCGCCCCTTCCCTTATCTAGCTAAAGTATTTTCTCTTTTTTCCATTCATCATTATACTTCAGATTAAGATCGAGATATTGGACATAGAATGCCGATTTAAAAAATGAAAAAAAAAAGGAGTAATCAGCCGTGACACGTTCACTAAAAAAAAATCCTTTTGTAGCTAATCATTTATCGGGAAGAATTGAAAAACTCAACAGGAGGGAGGAGAAAGAAATCATAGTGACTTGGTCTCGGGCATCTACCATTATACCCACAATGATTGGCCATACAATCGCTATTCATAATGGAAAGGAACATTTACCTATTTATATCACAGATCGTATGGTCGGTCACAAATTGGGAGAATTTGCACCTACTCTCACTTTCGTGAGACACGCTAGAAACGATAATAAATCTCGTCGTTAGTCGTTCTACTAAGTATTCATGTGAAAAGCCTTATCTTAATATCTTAAGAGTCTTTATCTTATAGTAAGAGTATAGGTATATTTCTTTTTTCTAGTATACTAATACTAATAAGACTTATACTTTTCTGACTTATCTTATACTATACTTCACCTAGGCACTTATCACTCATTGGCGGGGGAGAGCTTTTATGATAAAGAACGAAAATTCGGATAGAGAAGCAAAAGTTTTAGCTCAACATATATGTATGTCTGTTTTCAAAGCACGAAGAGTAATTGATCAGATTCGCGGACGCTCTTATGAGGAAACACTCATGATACTAGAACTAATGCCTTATTGGGCATCTTATCCAATCTTAAATTTAGTTTATTCCGCAGCAG